TCTCCAGTAAAGGGTTCAAATCATTTTATCGATATGAGTGTTCTATATCGGATAAAATGCAACTATACATTTTGAAACCATCTCCATACTAATTAATATAGTGGTAGAAAGAGCACCAATGTTGCGCCCGAACTTCAAACAATTTAGCTTTAACCATGTTTTGCTTAGGGTCCCATATTATTGGTTGATAGAGAATCAAAGTTTATTTACCAATGAATCGCGAAATGCTATGGTTCGTACATATGATTTCTGAATTTATTCAGAAGTAATTCGCGAGATCGTGCACCTTTCTTTCCTAATTATAATTATAAAGAATAAAGTGCAGCTGGTTAGATCCAGCTTATTCTTGAAATAAACAACTCGCACACACTCCCTTTCCAAAAAAAATCAATACACCAAGGACTACACTTAGATTTATTGGATTTGTTGCTAAAATATCGGTATTAAATCCGAAACTCCCGGCGGATGGCCAGCGACCCAAGGAAACGAAAGAATCGGTTACATTTTTCATAGGATCTCCTCTTATAGATAGGACTGACTAAATCGAACAGAGTTCTTTTTGTATTACTTCGCCCTTTTTTTTATTTGATTGATTTTTTTATTAATTTTCTTAATATTTTAAAATTTTTATTTCAATAAGAAAATTGAAATACTTGTTAGAATTGGGTCTCAGGTCGCATATCAATTGCGAAATACCTCATTTGTTGCAACGCTTCCTAAAAAAAGGGGGTTCCATTGGACTGAGAACGGGAAGGAAGAAAGCGAGTGGATCCGCTAATTCCTGATCCTCAAATTAGTCCTTCCCACGGGGTATTATCTCTAAGTTAAAACTATTGTAGGAGTGAAATCGTTATTGTAGGAGTGAAATCTTGATATAATTCGAAAAATCAAGCGGCAAATCCAAGGTAATAAAATAAGAAAGACAAAACAAAAAAACTTTACAAATTTATAGGATTAAACAAAGGGATTTGCAAATAAAAGTGCTAATGCCACGACCAGTCCATAAATTGTTAAAGCTTCCATAAAAGCCAGACTAAGCAATAAAGTACCTCGTATTTTACCCTCTGCCTCTGGTTGTCTTGCGATACCTTCTACAGCTTGGCCCGCAGCAGTACCTTGACCAACTCCAGGTCCAATAGAAGCCAGCCCTACAGCCAATCCAGCAGCAATAACGGAAGCAGCAGAAATCAGTGGATTCATGGTAAGCTCCTCGCATAAAAATAAATAAATGGTTAATGATACAAGCAACCAATGAATTATGACTTATTATTCCATTACTAAGATCCACCCAATCCAGTCGAAATAACTATGAACTACAAATTAAAGTAATGAGATTATTGAATCGTATAAGCATAACTGCTTCGATCTCGCGTTTTCCTATCCACGGAGTCTTTATCAATCCATAATCAATGCAGAAGGACCTAGTTCTTCCGTTTCATTTATTTGTTCCGAACCATTCATTCTTTCAATTCTGCACTCTTTCTCTTCTATATGCTATGCTTGATTTCATCTGTTTATTCATTCGGCCCAGACGAAACGGAAGAACTTCTATTGTAATTCCTATCTAAATTCACGGTGGGGTAGAAAAGTCAATAAGATATATGGATAGTTCATATATAACTAGTAAATATCTAATATCACATATACATGGCTTTCTTCCATAACGTAAACAAAAAATTCACATCTAATATTCAACCCGATTCTAGAATCATTCTTTGAAACATACAGAAGAGTTGGCTTATAATTAAATAACATATACCCAGTTTGACCCCATCCCTAACCCATTTTTTATGAATCTCGTTTGTAAATTATTGGTTTCCTTTTCTTTATCATTATCCCGATCCCGCATTAATACAAGCATGAATACAAACTGACGAATTCATTAGTCTGACTGACTCCTTCCATATCAATACAATATCCATATTAGAGATCCAATTAATTGCATGCAATTAATTCAAATTTTGATCAATCATTGAATTGACTGAAATCAAATGAAATGGGATGGGAATAGTTTCATAGAACACTTTTTTTATCGCACATCGGAACCGGATAACAATTCTTATCTTATCCAAATTATGATTAGGTATGAATCGTAATCAATATTGTGATTGACTGAACAAATAGAAATAGAATATTGGGGGAGTATGACATAAGTGGCCCCAACGGAAATCTTAGGAAAAAGATCCTTTAGATCTCGTTCATTCCTTTTTGTTGACAATTGAATTCCAAAATATCGTAATCTTTTTTACTAGTACTCTAAATCATATATACCCTTGTATCTATTCTGTTCCAAAATAGCTTATTTGAACCGCCTATACAGCGTTGGGATAAATAAAAAAGCATATTTTGAAAGATAGTCAATGATGACCCTCCATGGATTCCCCTATATAAGCCGCGGCTAAAGTTGCGAAAATAAGAGCTTGAATACCACTTGTAAATAATCCAAGGAACATGACAGGTATAGGAACTACTGAAGGTACTAAAGAAACAAGAACAACAACTACTAATTCATCAGCCAATATATTACCAAAAAGTCGAAAACTAAGCGATAAGGGTTTTGTGAAATCTTCTAGGATGTTAATTGGTAAAAGTATTGGAGTTGGTTGAATATATTTACCGAAATAACCCAATCCTTTTTTTGTAAGACCTGCATAGAAATAGGCTACTGACGTAGGTAAAGCTAAAGCAACAGTAGTATTTATATCATTCGTGGGTGCGGCTAACTCCCCATGAGGTAACTGTATTATTTTCCAAGGTAAAAGAGCACCCGACCAGTTGGAAACAAAAATAAATAAGAACATAGTTCCAATAAAAGGAACCCATGGACCGTATTCTTCTCCAATTTGAGTTTTGCTCAAGTCTCGAATGAATTCAAGGACATATTCGAAGAAATTCTGACCGTCGGTTGGAATGGTTTGTGGATTCCGAACAGCTATAGTAGCAGAACCTAATAAGATAGCAATTACGAACCAAGAAGTAATAAGTACTTGGGCATGGACTTGGAAACCTCCTATTTGCCAATAGAAATGTTGGCCTACTTCTACACCGGATATATCGTATAACCTTTTTAATGTGTTGATGGAACATGGTAGAACATTCATATTGCTTGCCCTCTGACAGAAATAGAACTTAAAAAGGAATTATTTTGATTCAATTATCTCTTTATCGATTCGCCTACTTTAACTGTATATTTCGGATACCAAGTAATTACATAATATCCCCGGGAATTTTTATCTTTTATATTCAGGATGGATATAGTATAGTAACCGATTCCATAAATCGATGGAATTGACGAAGTAATTGACTTATCTTATTATTAATCAACGATTTCTTATATAGCTATAACGACCCTCACAAATTGCAGATACTAATTTGTTAAGAATTAATCGAATTGAAGCTATAGCGTCATCATTGGCTGGAATCGAAATATCTGCAAGATCTGGGTCACAATTTGTATCGATTAAACAAATTGTTGGAATTCCCAAAGTAACACATTCTCGAAGAGCCGTATATTCTTCTTGCTGATCAACGATGATTACAATATCAGGCAACCCCGTCATATAGTTGATGCCACCCAGATATGTTTGCAAGTGAGATAATTGTCTCTTCAACATTGCTGCATCTCGTTTCGTAAGACGGTTAAGTCTTCCCGTCTTTTGTTCCGCTCTCAAGTCCCTGAACTTATGAAGTCTTGTTTCTGTAGTGGACCAATTTGTTGACATACCACCGAGCCATTTTTTATTAACATAATGACATCGAGCCCTTATTGCAGCCGATGCTACTGAATCAGCTGCTTTATTTTTTGTACCAACGATTAAGAATTGTTTTCCCCTACTTGCTGCATCAAAAACTAAATCACAAGCTTCTGATAAAAAACGAGCAGTTCTAGTAAGATTTGTAATATGAATACCTTTACGCTTTGCAGAGATGTAAGGTGCCATTCTAGGATTCCACTTCCTAGTACCATGACCAAAATGAACTCCTGCTTCCATCATTTCTTCCAGATTTATGTTCCAATACCTTCTTGTCATTTCTCCCCACACTTCCTCTTTTTTTTTACGAGGTACCCTGAAAAAATTGTTCCGATGGAACCTTTCTACCGGAGATTGAGCGGTAATACACGGTCCAAGCCATTAATTCCTTTCTATTCATTTTTTTTTTTAACAAAAGAAGGGACCGGCTAGTTAAATTATAAATTAAAAGGATGATCGCTCTTAGGAATCAGTAAATCCTGTAAATGATTGTTCTGATGTATCGTGGAAATTTTTGGAGATGCAAGAATCCAATAATTTTTTGTGGCGGAACAAAATATCTCTGATGCCCCCCTCGAATAGATTCTTCTTTTCGATTTCCAAAGAAATGTTGCTGTGTTGGCTTAAACGGTGCACTAATCCTTTGAATCCGGTACCAACGGGTATCACACCCCCCAGAACAACATTTTCTTTCAGGCCTTTCAACCAATCGATACGACCTCGTAGAGCGGCTTTTGCTAAAACTCGAGCAGTTTCTTGAAAACTCGCTTCAGATATGAAACTTTGAGTATTCAGAGACGCTCGCGTTATGCCCAATAAGACGGCTCGGTAACAGATCGTTTCTTCCAAAGCGCGCCCCGTTCGTTCCGCTCGCAACAATCCAATGAATTCACCTGGTGAAAAAACATTAGACATTCCATCTTCTGAAACCAACACTCTTGATGTTATTTGACGTACAATAATTTCTATATGCCTATTATGTATCTGCACTCCCTGGGATCTATAAACTTTTTGAATTTTATTAACCAAAGATATACGACTTTGCGCTATGGTTAGCTCAGCGCTAATCAAGAATCCCCAAGGAATCCCAAGAATTCTTGTTATACGTTCGTTCCAACCTTCAACCCGTTTTTCTAAGTTCATTGATATTGAATCAATCGAACGAACTTCTAACACTTGTTCTACTTTTGGAAGACCTTGTGTTATATCACCAGATCTCGATTTTTCATATATAAATGTAACTAAGGTATCTCCTTCGTAAAGGATTTCCCCATAATGGCCATGAACGGTTGCTCCTGGAGTAGCCAAAAAGGGCTTTGCAGATCTTATTACTAAAGAGTCAACATGAACAATTAGAACCTGACCCGATTTTAGATGTGGTCCATACTTAGATATACATACATTTTCACAAAAAAACTGTCCAAGGCTAATTATCGTCGATGTTTCTTCACAATAATCGTGATGGAAAAAATACCAATTCCGATTGAATGGATGAAAAATCATGTTACTGGATGGATTGGGATTATAAATCCTCCCATTTTCATCCATTAAATAATATTTAAGTATTTGGAAAGTCTGTTTTAAATTGTCAAGCAGCGAATGTTTATTTACCAAGATCTGATTATGAGTTATTAAATAGTAAAATGAAAAAAAATTCGTAATTTTAGGGACAATTCCTAAAGGACCCAACGAATTCCTAATTGGAAGTAGTGGATCCCTTTTATTTGATTTTTTTGTCACATTGTTGTTATATTTCAAATCGTTGAGTGGACCTATTCGAGAACAATTAGATGATGACAAAGTTATCAAAGATTCGCATTCCTTATTTCTATTCACCAACGTACGAATAGTTCCTTGATGCCAGGTAAGTGATTGTTTAATCCTTACCTTGGAATAAAAAGGATTGAGATTGGTACGATCTGATCCATTAGCGGGAATTAATCCTGCCGGATCATTCCTTTTTCTGGTATACAAAATGAGGGACTTCACTAAGTCCATTCTTATGAAATCTCGAATCAGATCATTTACCCTTACCTCAACAAAGGATGCATGAACCTCCTCTATGGAAGAACCCTTTTTGTCTTGGTCCCAATTCAATACTAAACAAGTTCGAACTAATTGAATATTTGTATGAGAAATTCCGCGAATTGGTTTACCATTTCCAGAAAGGATATAATTGACAACTCGAAGTTGCACATGATCCCTTTCCTGCAAGGGATCCTGGGGGAAAAGCGTTGCTAAATTTAGCCCGTCCGCCGTTTCATATGTGACTACGGGTCGAACCAAAACAAAATACTTTTTTTTGGTGGGTGTGATCCGTTGGACATAGATCCAATTTTTTGATTCCTTAGAATTTTTTTTTCCCGTTCCTAGTGGTATCAAGATGCCGCTGTGCCAGGATATCTTATCTGTCTCTCCAGGAAAATAGATATCCCCAGAAAATATTTTGAGTTCAATCTTTTTTTTTTTTTTCTCCACTCGGACCAATCCGCCTACTCGGCTTCTTATATTGAAAGTAATTCGTGTATCTACTCCAATGATACTATTGTTCCGTACCATTATAGAAGAAGATCCGGGTAAGATATGCACTTCCTCGGGAATGAAAAAAAATCGATCTATTTTCGTTTGGTATTTTGGCCTAAATTCTTTTGTTCTTCGATACTCAATCAAATCCTCTTTTTTGACGATTGAATCCACCTCTATAGTCCCATATTGAGTAATTCCTGAACTCTTTCTTCTGTATCGGGGATCATCGAAATAAGCAAGAATACTATTTATACGGAAAAGACCATTTATGGGTATTTCAATCGAGATACCCGAACGGGGTATTAGTTCTTTTTCTTGATTAGATTGTAATGGAATGATGAATCTATTTCTTCGCCTCTTTGCCAATAAATCAGAATTATCGTCGAGAATGGGGGGATATATGAAATTACAATGAACATTACATATGATTCGATCAGGTCCTGAATAATCAAGAACCCACTCCCCTTTTTTACCAGAAGGATCCGACCTAAACGATTTGTGTCTCACTTGATCATTAGTCACTGAAGGGTTAGAAATATATTTTCGTTCGGCAGAAAGAGAATGAATATTTATTTGATCTTGATCCTTGTGGAGCGAAAAAGGGACTATACTGGATCTGTACGGAACTCCAGATACTATCCACAAATGACTTGTTTTTGGTAAGAGATGAACATTACCATATGTATATTCGGGTGCATGGTACACAGCGATACTCCAGTGCATTTCTCCCTCTGAGTCAGAATAAATATGTTTTCGAACTCTCTCTTTAAAATTCAAGGTGGATGCTTCGGCGCGAATCTCAGCAATCACTTGTTCTGATTCTACATATTGATCATTTTTAACTAAAATCAAACTTTTTGGTGGAATATTCACATTATGTAGAAGATCTTGACCCTCAATAGTTACATATAGGTCTATATAACATAGAAAAGCAGGATACCCATGACGTGTACGTGTGGGATGAACCAAATCTTCATTGAATTTTATTTTTCCATTATCAGGAGCTCGTACATGTTTTGCAGTACCACCTGTAAATACTCCACCGGTATGAAAAGTTCTTAATGTTAGTTGAGTCCCGGGTTCCCCAATAGATTGACCCGCAATAATACCTACTGCTTCTCCCAATTCGACCAAGTCGCCATGAGTGGGACTACGGCCATAACATAATCGACAGATCCAAGATGTACTCCTGCAAGTAAAGGGGGTTCTAATAGATATTGGT